TTTTTATTTATATGTATATTTATTAAAGATGGTTTTTATTAAAAATTAAAAGTAATATTTATATATATATATATATATATATAAATATATTAAATTTTTTAATTAATTTTTAATTTAAATATATATATATATAATTAATTAATTAATATATTTATAATTTATAAATTAAATATTTAATTAATTTTAATTATATTTATATATTAATTATTTTAAAGAATATAAATTGATTTATATTAAATTTTAATTTTTAATATTATTTTTATAAATAAGAAAAAAAGAAAATTATTTAATATTTAATAATTAATATTAAATTTTATATATATATATATATATTTATATATAAATATTTTACTAATAATATATTAGTAAAATATTTTAATATAAAAAAAAAAAAAAAAAATTCTATGCTAAAATTTATACATTAAAAAATTTATTATAGTTTATGTAATTTATTATAATTTTATTTTACATATAAATTTTTGTGTTAAAATTAATTATTTTAATAATATTTATTTTAAATTAAGTAGTAATTAATATTAAAAATTTAAGAAATTAAGATTTAGTAATAATTAAATTAATAACAAATTTTGTGCCAGCAGTTGCGGTTAAACAAAAATTAAATTAAATTTTATTAGTAATTAATAAATATTTAAAATTTTTAATTAAATATTAAATTATAAGGTGAAATTTTAATTTAATTAAAATTAATATTATTATATATATATTATTTAATAAATTTTAATTATAAACTAGGATTAGATACCCTATTATATAAAAATTAAATTAATTATACTAAAATATTATATTTTTATTGAAACTTAAATAATTTGGCGGTATTTTAGTTCATTTAGAGGAATCTGTTTAATAATTGATAATCCACGATTAAATTTACTTAATTTAAAATTTTATATATCGTTGTTAAAAAAATATTTTTAAGTAAAAATAATATTTTAATTTTTATATAAAAATTTAAATCAGATCAAGATGTAGAGAACAATTAAGAATATAATGGATTACAATAAATTTATTTATACGAATATTAATTTGTAATAATTAATTAAAGGTGGATTTAAGTGTAATTTTATTTATTTTTATAAAATGATTAAAAATTAAAATATGTACATATTGCCCGTCACTTTCATATATAAATTGAAATAAGTCGTAACAAAGTAGAGGTACTGGAAAGTGTTTCTAGAAATAACAAATTAGAGCTTGAATAAGTATTTCATTTACATTGAAATGATATTGTTTTTACAATTAATTTGAAGAAGTAAAATTAATAAATTTATAATTAATAAAATTAATTTTAATATTAAAATAGGGGGTTTTAGTATTAATAAAAAAATTAATTGTAAATTTTATAGTAAATTAGTATTGTAAAAGAATTTTGAAATAAAAATGAAAAATAATTTTTTAAAAAGTAAATTTAATTTATTGTATCTTGTGTATCAGAGTTTATTAATAAAAATTTAAATATATAAATTTCTCGAATTAAAAAGAGTTATTCATTTATAAATAAAAGTTATTGTTGCATAAATATTTTTAATAAATGAATAGAAATGAAATGTTAATCGTTTTTTAAGATATCTAGTTTTTTTAGAAAAAAATTTAATTTTAAATATATTTTTAATTTAATTAATTTTAAAAATTAATTTAAAATATAATTTTATAATTTAAGGGATAAGCTTTAAATTAAATTTTTATAATAAATAAATTTAAATTATTAGATTTTTAAAATTTAAATTGTTTATAAAATTTAATTTATTATAAATAATCTAATTAAAAAAAAAAATTTAAATAAAATTATTTAATTTTTTATAAAAAATTAATTATTAATAAAAAATAATTAAATATAATGATAAAATTAGTATAAAATTAAAAATATTTTATTTAATATTTTTTAAATTATAAAAAAGTAATTCGGCAAATATTTATATTCACTTGTTTATCAAAAACATGTCTTTTTGTTTTAAATATAAAGTCTAATCTGCCCACTGATTTTTAAAAATTAAAGGGCTGCAGTATTTTGACTGTACAAAGGTAGCATAATCAATAGTCTCTTAATTAGTGACTGGTATGAAAGATTGGATGAAATATAAACTGTCTCTTTTATAAAAATAGAATTTAATTTTTTAATTAAAAAGTTAAAATTTGATAAAAAGACGAGAAGACCCTATAGAGTTTTATAATTTGTTTTATAAAAATTTTATAGTTATATATTATTTAAAATAAATTAAATTATTTTGTTGGGGTGATAGAAAAATTAAAAAAACTTTTTTTAAAATAAATCATAAATAAATGAATAAATGATCCAAAAATTTTGATTATAAGAAAAAATTACCTTAGGGATAACAGCGTAATTTTTTTTTTTAGTTCAAATAAGAAAAAAAGTTTGCGACCTCGATGTTGGATTAAGATAAAATTTAGGTGTAAAAGTTTAAAATTTTGATCTGTTCGATCATTAAAATCTTACATGATCTGAGTTCAAACCGGTGTAAGCCAGGTTGGTTTCTATCTTTTATAAATATAAATATTTTAGTACGAAAGGAATAAATATTTAAATTAAATTTTATTTTATTGATAAATATTAATATTTAAATAAAGTTAAAAATTATATAAAAATATACTATTTTGACAGAAAAATGTGATGATTTTAGAATTCATAAATGTATAATTTATTTATATATATAGTAAATGATATTAAAAGATATTTATTCAATTTTAATTGGTTTATTAATTATAATTTTAGGTGTAATAATTGGGGTTGCTTTTTTAACTTTATTAGAACGTAAAGTTCTTGGTTATATTCAAATTCGAAAAGGTCCAAATAAAGTTGGATTTATAGGAATTTTACAACCTTTTTCTGATGCTATTAAATTATTTAGAAAAGAACAAACTTATCCTTTAAATTCTAATTATTTATCATATTATTTTTCTCCTGTTTTAAGATTTTGTTTATCATTAATAGTTTGAATAATTATTCCTTATAGTTTTAATTTTATTAGATTTAGATTAGGTATTTTGTTTTTTTTATGTTGTACTAGAATAGGGGTATACATAGTTATGGTTGCTGGTTGATCTTCAAATTCAAATTATTCATTATTAGGTGCTTTACGAGCTGTAGCTCAAACTATTTCTTATGAAGTTAGATTATCTTTAATTTTAATATCTAGAATTATTATAGTTATAGATTTTAATATAATAATATTTTTTTATTATCAAAATTTAATTTGATTTTTATTTTTAATATTTCCTTTAATAATTATTTGATTTTCTTCAAGATTAGCTGAAACTAACCGTACTCCATTTGATTTTGCTGAAGGTGAAAGAGAATTAGTTTCTGGATTTAACGTAGAATATAGAAGAGGGGGGTTTGCTATAATTTTTTTAGCTGAATATTCTAGAATTTTATTTATAAGAATATTTTTAACTATTATTTATTTAGGGGGTTATAATTTATCTTTATTATTTTATTTAAAAATTTCTTTAATTTCATTTTTATTTATTTGAGTTCGTGGTACTTTACCACGTTATCGTTATGATAAATTAATATATTTAGCTTGAAAAATTTATTTACCAATTTCTTTAAATTTTATTTTATTTTATTTAGGTTTAAAAATTATTATTTTATATAAATATATTTAGTATAAATTAATAGAATAATTATTCTTTCTTAAGTTTTCAAAACAAATGCTTCAACAAGCTCATTAATTTATTAATTAAAAATTAAATTATCTCAATATTTTCTTAATAATGGTGTTACAATATAATAAGAAAAATAAATAATTGTTAAAATTTGTCCTGTAATAATATAAGGATTTTCAACTGGTCGTGCTCCAATTCATGTTAATAAAATAACAGTAAAAAATATAATTCAAAATATTAATTGATTAATTGGGTAAAATTGAATTCCTTGTATATTTTTGTTAAATGTTAAAGGTAAAATTATTAAAATTATAATTGATATAACTAATGCAATTACTCCTCCTAATTTATTTGGAATTGATCGTAAAATAGCATATGCAAATAAAAAATATCATTCAGGTTGAATATGAATTGGTGTAACTAATGGATTAGCTGGAATAAAATTATCTGGATCTCCTAATAAATATGGATTAGCTAATGTAATTAAAATTAACATAAATAAAATTAAAATAAATCCAATTAAATCTTTATATGTAAAAAATGGATGAAAAGGAATTTTATCTAGATTTCTATTAATTCCTAATGGATTGTTAGATCCTGTTTGGTGTAAAAATAATAAATGAATTATTGTTATTATTAAAATAATAAAAGGTAAAATAAAATGAAATGTATAAAATCGTGTAAGTGTTGCATTATCAATAGCAAACCCCCCTCAAATTCAATTTACTAATATGTTTCCTAAATATGGAATTGCTGATAATAAATTTGTAATTACTGTTGCTCCTCAAAATGATATTTGACCTCAAGGTAATACATATCCTATGAAGGCTGTTGCTATTAATAAAAATAAAATTAAAACTCCTACTATTCATGTATATTTTAAATTAAAGGATTCATAATAAATTCCTCGTCCAATATGAATATAAATACAAATAAAAAAAAATGATGCCCCATTTGCATGTAATGTTCGAATTATTCAACCGTAATTTACATTTCGGTTAATATAATTTACTCTATAAAAAGCTAATTCAATATTAGCTGTATAATATATTGTTAAAAATAATCCTGTTATAATTTGAATAATTAAACATAATGCTAATAATGAACCAAAATTTCATAAAGAAGAAATATTAGATGGTGATGGTAAATCAATTAATGATCCATTAATAATTTTAATTAATGGATGAGTTTTTCGAATTGGTTTAAATATATTTATCATTAGTTAATTAAATTTATATTAATAAGATGGTCGTAATGGACCATAAAAAATATTAGTGATTTTAACTACAGCAATTAATGTAATAAATAAATAAATTACTATTATAATTATAATTAAAAATGTTTGGTTATTATATAATTTAGATAAATTAATTTTATTTTCATTATTAAAAAATAAAAATATATTAAAAAAATTATTTATTTCATTTCTATTATTAGATAAATTTAATCAGTTTAAATTATAATTATTAATAAATCTAATTGGTATTATAATTAAAAATAAAATTAAAAATAATATTTTTAATTTTATTGAAATTTTAAATATTTCATTAGATGCTAATCTTGAAACATAAATAAAAAGTACTAATAATCCCCCTAAGAAAGTTAAAAATAAAATGTATGAAAATCAATATGTTGAAATTAATATTCTTGAAATTAAACATATTAAAAATGTTTGAGTTAAGATTATTAATCCTATAGAAAGGGGATGATTAATTGTAAATATGAAAATTGATAATAAAATAATTATTAATGATAAAAATATTTTTAAAATTTCAAAGAATAGTTTAATAAAAATAATAATTTTGGAGATTATTGATAAAGAAGTATTCTTTTTCTTTGAAGTTTTTAAAGAAATATCTTAATTTTGATTTACAAGACCAATGTTTTAATTTAAACTATAAAAACATTTATTTAAATACTAATGATAATTTTAAACATATGATTAATTTTTTTTATAATATTTTTATTGGGAAATTTAATTTTTGTTTCTAAATATAAGCATTTATTAATTGTTTTATTAAGATTAGAATTTATTGTTTTAAGAATTTTTTTTTTTTTTATTATTTTATTTTGTAATATTGATTATGATATATATATATTAATAGTTTTTTTAGTTTTTTCAGTATGTGAAGGTTCTTTAGGTTTATCAATTTTAGTTTCAATAATTCGTACCCATGGAAATGATTATTTTCAAAGTTTTAATTTATTATAATTTTTATATTAAATGTTAAAGTTTTTATTTATAATAATTTTTATAATTCCTTTTTGTTTTAAAAAAAAAATATTTTGAATGGTTCAAATAATAATATTTTTTTTAATATTTTTATTTATAAATTTAATAATTAGAAATTTTATAAATTGTAATTTAAGCTATATATATTCTTGTGATATATTATCATATGGTTTAATTTTATTAAGAATTTGAATTTGTATTTTAATAATCATAGCTAGAGAAAATTTATTTAAATTAAATTTTTATTCAAATTTTTTTATATTTAATTTAATTATTTTATTAATTATTTTATATTTAACTTTTAGAGTTATAAATTTATTTTTATTTTATTTATTTTTTGAGGGAAGATTAATTCCTATTTTAATATTAATTATTGGTTGGGGGTATCAACCTGAACGAATTCAAGCAGGTATTTATTTATTATTTTATACATTATTTGTTTCTTTACCACTTTTAATGGGGATTTTTTATATTTTTGAAGAATTAAATTATATAACAATATATTTTTTAAAATTTTTTAATTTTGATATTTATTTATTATATTTTTGTATAATTATAGCTTTTTTAGTAAAAATACCAATATATTTTGTTCATTTATGATTACCTAAAGCTCATGTAGAAGCTCCTGTTTCTGGTTCAATAATTTTAGCTGCTATTATATTAAAATTAGGGGGTTATGGTTTATTACGTGTTTTAGTTTTATTGCAAAGTTTAAGTTTAAAATTTAATATTATTTGAATTAGAATTAGATTATTAGGCGGATTTTATATTAGATTAAAATGTTTTTGTCAAGTTGACATTAAATCATTAATTGCTTATTCTTCAGTCTCTCATATAAGAATTGTTATTGGTGGAATTATAACTATAAATTATTGAGGTTTTATTGGTTCTTATGTTATAATAATTGCTCATGGTTTATGTTCATCAGGTATATTTTGTTTAGCTAATATTAATTATGAACGTTTACATAGACGAAGACTTTTTATTAATAAAGGTATAATAAATTTTATACCTTCTATAAGATTATGATGATTTTTATTATTATCTTCTAATATAGCTTCCCCCCCCTCTATAAATTTAATTGGGGAAATTAGATTAATTAATAAATTATTAAGATGATCTTGAATTTCTATATTTATATTAATTTTAATTTCTTTTTTTGGGGCTGGATATAGATTATATTTATATTCTTATACTCAACATGGAAAATATTATGTTGGTATATATAGATTTTATACTGGTTTATCTCGAGAATATTTATTATTAATATTACATTGATTACCATTAAATATAATAGTTTTAAAAATTGATTATTTTATAATTTGGTTTTAAATTTAAATAATTTAAAAAAAAATATTGATTTGTGGAATCAAAAATATGATTAATTCATTTTAAATTATTTATATATATTCTATTTGTTTTATTGGATTTTTTTTTTTATTTTTTTTTATGTTTTTAAGTTTTATTTTTATAATATATTTTATTATAAATGATTTAGTTATTTTTTTAGAGTGGGAAATTATTTCTTTTAGATCAATAAATATTGTTATAAGAATTTTATTTGATTGAATATCCTTATTATTTATAATATTTGTTATATTAATTTCATCAGTAGTTGTTTTTTATAGTAAAAGATATATAAGATCTGAATTAAATTTAAATCGATTTATTATTTTAGTTTTATTATTTGTTTTTTCTATAATTTTATTAATTATTAGTCCTAATATTATTAGAATTTTATTAGGGTGGGATGGTTTAGGTTTAGTTTCTTATTGTTTAGTGATTTATTATCAAAATATTAAATCTTATAATGCTGGTATATTAACTGCTTTATCAAATCGTATTGGTGATGTTTTTATTCTTATGGTTATTTCTTGGATAATAAATTATGGTAGATGAAATTATTATTTTTATTTAGATTTTATAAAAAATGATTATCAAATAATATTTATTAGTGTTATAATTATTATTGCTTCTATAACTAAAAGAGCTCAAATTTTTTTTAGATCTTGATTACCTGCTGCTATAGCAGCTCCTACTCCTGTTTCTGCTTTAGTTCATTCTTCTACTTTAGTTACTGCTGGTGTTTATTTATTAATTCGATTTAATGATTTATTAATTAATATATTTTTTTTTAAAATTTTATTATTATTAGCTAGATTAACAATGTTTATAGCTGGAATTTCAGCTAATTATGAGTTTGATTTAAAAAAAATTATTGCTTTATCTACTTTAAGACAATTAGGTTTAATAATAAGAATTTTAAGAATAGGGATACCTGATTTAGCTTTTTTTCATTTATTAACTCATGCTATATTTAAAGCTTTATTATTTATATGTGCTGGGGTAATTATTCATTTAATAAATAATAATCAAGATATTCGTTTAATAGGGGGAATTTCTTTATTTATTCCTTTAACTTCTTTATGTTTAAATATTTCAAATATAGCTTTATGTGGTATTCCCTTTTTAGCTGGATTTTATTCTAAGGATTTAATTTTAGAAATAGTTAGATTAAGAAATTTAAATTTTTTTATTTTTTTTATGTATTATATTTCTACAGGTTTAACATTATTTTATAGATTTCGTTTAGTAATATATTTAATAATTATGGATTATAATTTATTAAGTATTTATAATTTACATGATGAAGATTATATTATAGTTAAAAGTATATTTTTTTTATTATTTATAAGAGTGGTTAGAGGTTCAATATTAAGATGATTAATTTTTTCTTATCCTTATATAATTTATTTACCTTTTAATATAAAAATAATAGTAATTTATGTTATATTAATTGGATGTTTATTAGGTTATTTAATTAGAAATATAAATTTATATTCTATTAATAAATATTTAATATTTTATAATTTAAGAAATTTTTTAAATCAAATATGATTTATACCTAATTTATCAACTTATGGTTTAAATTATTTTTTTTTATCTATAGGTCAACAATTATTAAAAAATATTGATTTAGGTTGGAGAGAACTTTATAGAGGTCAAGGTATGTATTATATTTTAAAAAAATATTCTATTTTTTATAATTTTATACATATAATTAATTTTAAAATTTATTCATTTAGATTTATTTTATGAATAATAATTATTTTTTTATTTTTATTATTATATTTAAATAGCTTATAATTAGAGTTTAATATTGAAGATATTAAGGAGATTATTTAAATCTTTAAATATTTATAAAAATAAATTAAATTTTAATTTTACAATGAAAATGTAATGTTTTATTAAACTATATAAATAGAAATATTAATGGAATTAAACCACTAAAAATTAAGTTAGCAGCTTAATTTTATAAATTATATTTCTTTAATTGGAATTTAAATATATTCAATTTTATCATCAACAGTGATATACCTCTAATTTGGTTTCAATTAATAATAAGGGGCTAAATTTAAGCCCTATTTTTTAAGTCGAAATTAAATGCAAATTGCTTCTTATTATTTAAGATAAATTGATTATAAATCAATATTATTTGAATGCAAATCAAATGTTTTTTTTAAACTATAATCCTAATTTAATTTGTTCAATTTAATATATTTTGATTTCATTCATGATATAACCCAATTAATAAAATAATAATAAAAAAAAATCTAATTTTTGTTCAGATAATAATATTTGTTAATTTAAATAATTTAATAATTGGAAAAATTAATGCAATTTCTACATCAAAAATTAAAAAAATAATAGTAATTAAAAAAAAATGTAATGAAAATGGAATTCGAGCTGAAGATTTTGGGTCAAATCCACATTCAAATGGGGAAGATTTTTCTCGATCAGAAAATGTTTTTTTAGATAAAATAATTGAAATAAATATTATAATATTGCAAATTAATATAATTATTATTGATAAATAGAAAATTAATAAAATTATTTATATTAAATTTTTATTAAACTTTTTGATTGGAAATCAAATATACTAAATATATTATATAAATTAATTAATTTCCTCATCAATAAATGGAAATATAAAGGAATAATCAAACTACATCAACAAAATGTCAATATCAAGCTGCTGCTTCAAATCCAAAATGATGATTTTTTGAAAAATGGTTATTTATATGTCGAATTAAACAAATTAATAAAAATATTGTTCCAATTATTACATGAAGTCCATGGAATCCAGTAGCTATAAAAAATGTAGATCCATAAATTCTATCAGCAATGGAAAAAGGTGCTTCAAAATATTCATATCCTTGTAAAATAGTAAAATAAATTCCTAAAATAATAGTTAAAAATAATCCTTGAGATATTTGAGAAAAATTATTTTCTATAATTGCATGATGTGCTCATGTAACAGTTACTCCTGATGTAATTAAAATAATTGTATTAAGTAAAGGAATTTGAAATGGGTTAAATGGTAAAATTAAAACGGGTGGTCATGTTGATCCAATTTCAATTGTTGGTGATAATCTACTATGGAAAAATGCTCAAAAAAATGATAAAAAAAAAAATACTTCTGAAATAATAAATAAAATTATACCTCATCGTAATCCTTTTGTTACTAATATAGTATGTTTACCTTGAAGAGTTCCTTCACGACAAATATCTCGTCATCATTGATACATTGTTAATAATACAATAATATAACCTAATATTAATAAATTTATATTAAAATTATGAAATCATTTTGTAATTCCAGTAACTAAAGTTAAAACTCCAATAGCTCCGGTTAATGGTCATGGTCTATAATCTACTAAATGAAATGGATGATTAAATGAATTTTTCATTAGTTAATTTACTTCTCTAGAATATAATGTTCTTAAAATAGCAATTACATAAGATTGAATAATTGCAACTGCTGATTCTAAAATTAATAAAAGAATTTGAATTGTAATTAAAATAATAATAAAATAACTTGAAATTTTTGGTCCAATTCCTCTTAATAAAGTTATTAATAAATGTCCTGCAATTATATTTGCAGTTAAACGAACTGCTAAAGTTCCTGGTCGGATAATATTTCTAATTGTTTCAATTAATACTATAAAAGGTATTAAAATTGTTGGTGTTCCTTGGGGAATTATATGAATAAATATATGTTGGGTATTATTAATTCATCCAAATAATATAAATCTTAATCATAATGGTAAAGAAATAGAAATTGTTAAATTTAAATGACTTGTTCTAGTAAAAATGTATGGGAATAATCCTAAAAAATTATTAAATAAAATAAAAGTAAATATTGAAATAAAAATAAAAGTAGATCCATTAGAATTTACATTTCCTAATAATATTTTGAATTCTTTATGAAGATTAATTAAAATTGAGTTTCAAAAAAAAAAATGACGATTTGGGATTAATCAAAATGAATAAGGAATAAATAAAATTCCAATTAAAGTTCTAATTCAATTTAAAGGTAAAGAAAAAATATTTGTTGATGGGTCAAAAATTGAAAATAAATTAGTTATCATTTTCAAATTAAATTATATTTTTCTAATTTTTTAATAAAGATTTTATTTTTATTAGTAAAAATAAAATAATTTATTACGTTAAATAAAATAAATAAAATAATAAAAAAAAAAAGAGAAATTAATCAATTAATTGGTATTATTTGAGGGATAAAAGAATATTATTTTATATAATAATTTAAATATGACATATTTATGTTATAGATTAACTAATTCTTTCATTAAAAGTAATTGCTAATTTACTATAAAATGGTTTAAGAGACCAGTACTTGCTTTCAGTCATTTAATGAAGAATAATTATTAATTCAATTAATAAAATTTTTAATTGAAATTCTTTCGATTACAATTGGTATAAATCTGTGATTAGCCCCACAAATTTCAGAACATTGACCAAAAAAAATTCCTGGTCGATTAATAAAAAAATTAGTTTGGTTTAATCGACCAGGATTAGCATCAACTTTAACACCTAAGGATGGAACTGTTCATGAATGAATAACATCAGTTGCTGTAATTATAATTCGAATTTGATTTTTTATTGGCAAAATAATTCGATTATCTACATCTAATAATCGAAAATTATTAGGTGATAATTCATTTGATGGGATTATATATGAATCAAATTCAATATTATTAAAATCTGAATATTCATATCTTCAATATCATTGATGTCCAATAGTTTTTAAAGTAATTAAAGGGTTATTAATTTCATCTAATAAGTATAATAATCGTAATGATGGTAAAGCAATAAAAATTAAAGTAATAGCCGGAATAATTGTTCAAATTAATTCAATTATTTGACCCTCTAATAAAAATCGGTTAATATATTTATTAAAAAATAAATTTAATATTAAATAACCTACTAATATTGTAATTATAATTAAAATAATTAATGTATGATCATGAAAAAAAATAATTTGTTCTATTAAAGGTGAATTTCTATTTTGTAAATTAAAATTAGATCATGTTGCCATTTCTAAAAAAAGGATATTCCTTTATAAATGGGGTTTAAATCCATTACATATAATCTGTCATATTAGAATTTTAATTTCTTAAAATAGGAATTTCATTATATGAATGTTCTGCTGGCGGTAAGTTTTGATATCATTCAATAGATGATGATAAATTTAATGAAAATAAAATTATTCGTTTATTAATTATTGATTCTCAAATAATTATTATTAATATTATAATTGCTAATAAAGAAATATAAGATCCTAAAGATGAAATAATATTTCATGAAATGTAAACATCTGGATAATCTGAATATCGTCGTGGTATTCCAGCTAATCCTAAAAAATGTTGGGGAAAAAATGTTAAATTTACTCCAATAAATATTACAATAAATTGAATTTTTAAATAATATGGGTTTAAGTTTAATCCTGTAAATAATGGATATCAGTGAATAAATCCAGAAATAATAGCAAATACTGCTCCTATAGATAATACATAATGAAAATGAGCTACTACATAATATGTATCGTGAAGTGCTACATCAATTGATGAATTAGCTAAAATTACTCCAGTTAATCCTCCTACAGTAAATAAAAATACAAATCCTAAACTTCATAAAATTGAAGGTCTATAAGTAATTTGAGTTCCATGAAGAGTAGCTAATCATCTAAAAATTTTAATACCTGTAGGTACGGCAATAATTATTGTTGCTGATGTAAAGTATGCTCGTGTATCAATATCTATACCTACTGTAAATATATGATGTGCTCATACTACAAATCCTAATAATCCAATTGCTATTATTGCATAAATTATTCCTAAAGATCCAAATGTTTCCTTTTTTCCTCTTTCTTGAGAAATAATATGAGAAATTATACCAAATCCTGGTAAAATTAAAATATAAACTTCAGGATGTCCAAAAAATCAAAATAAATGTTGATAAAGAATAGGATCTCCCCCTCCTGCTGGATCAAAAAATGATGTATTTAAATTTCGGTCAGTTAATAATATAGTAATTGCTCCAGCTAATACTGGTAATGATAATAGTAATAATAAAGCTGTAATTCCTACAGCTCAAATAAATAATGGTATTTGATCAAATGATAATCCATTTATTTTTATATTAATAATTGTTGTAATAAAATTAATAGCTCCTAGAATTGATGAAATACCAGCTAAATGTAAAGAAAAAATTGCTAAATCAACTGATCTTCCCCCATGAGCAATATTAGATGAAAGTGGTGGGTAAACTGTTCATCCAGTTCCTGCTCCATTTTCTACAATTCTTCTTGAAATTAATAAAGTTAATGAAGGTGGTAATAATCAAAATCTTATATTATTTATTCGAGGAAAAGCTATATCTGGGGCTCCTAATATTAATGGTACTAATCAATTTCCAAATCCCCCAATTATAATTGGTATTACCATAAAAAAAATTATGATAAATGCATGTGCTGTAACAATTGTATTGTAAATTTGGTCATCTCCAATTAATGATCCTGGATTTCCTAATTCAGCTCGAATTAAAAGTCTTAATGATGTTCCGATTATTCCAGATCAAATTCCAAAAATAAAATATAATGTTCCAATATCTTTATGATTTGTTGAATAAAGTCATTTTCGCTAAAAATAAAATGGCTGAGTTATAAGCGATAAATTGTAAATTTATTAACAAGAAATTTTCTTTTTTATTAATATATATATATATAAGTTTTATATTCAAAAATGATTTAAAATTGCAAATTTTAAGGTATAATTTAATAATTATTAAAACTTAAAGGAATGATTCTTTATAAATAATTTTGAAGATTATTAGTTTATTTTAACTTAAAACCTTATAATTATATATAAAAAAAAGTTCTAATTAATATTCCTCAAATTGAAATAAATGATAAAAAATTTAATTTATAAAATATTTTATTTTTAATTTTAATATTAATTCATTTTAATTTTAAATAATTAAATATAAATGATGAATAAATAATTCGAATATAAAAAAATAAAATAATTAGTCTTGATATAATTAAAATAAAATTTAAAATAAAAAGTTCATTATTAATTAAAAAATTAATAATAATTCATTTAGAAAAAAATCCAATAAATGGTGGAATTCCACCTAAAGATAAAAAATTTATAATAATTCTTAATTTAATAATATAATTTATATTCACAAAAAATAATTGATTGATAAAAAATACATTTAATATAGAAAATATTATACATATAATTATAATTATAATTGAATAAATAAAAAAATAAAATATTCATAGATTTTCTCTAATTATAATAGCTGATAATATTCAACCTAAATTATTAATTGAAGAAAATGCTATTAATTTCCGAATAGATGTTTGATTTAATCCACCAATTGCTCCAATAATAGCATTTATTATAATAATAATAATAATAAATTTTTTATTTAAATAATAAGAAATTAAAATAATAGGGGTAATTTTTTGTCATGTTATTAAAATAAATCTATTAAATCATGATAATCCTTCATATAATGGAATTGGAAATCAAAAATGAAAAGGTGCTGATCCTATTTTTATTAATAAAGAAGAATTTAATATAATTGATAAATATTGATTTATTTCAAAATTTTTTATTAATGTTAATTTAATTAAAATACAAAATAAAAAATTAATTGATGCAATAGATTGAGTAAGAAAATATTTTAAAGAAGCTTCTGAAATTATATTATTATTATTAGAAATGAGGGGGACAAATCTTAATAAATTAATTTCTAATCCAATTCATCTTCCAAACCATGAATTTGATGAAATTGAAATTATAGTTCTAAAAAATAAAATAAAAAAAAAAAATATTTTATTAAAATTAACAGAAAAAAAAATTTAAAATAAAAATAATTATTTTTTTTTTATAAAATTTTAAATTTTAAAATTTATATTTTAGGGTAAAATGCACAATAATTTTGGATATTATTAAATATAGTTTAATTCTATAAAATATAAAATAAAAATAATAAGGGTAAAATAATTTACTTTATTTATCCTATCAAAATAATCCTTTAATCAGGCACTTTATTTAAAAAAAAGTTATTATCTTTATATTTGAGGTATGAACCCAAAAGCTTAATTTTAGCTTATTTTTAA